ATGTTCTATTTTTCCATAGAAATGTGTTCGCTCAAGAAAAGCTCCAGAAGATGTTAATCGTAAATAAGAAGATTGTTTACGAAGAAAAACTAATACAAATTCGTATTCAGATACATAAGAATTATATGGGAACCGAAATACTCTTTTATTTTCTTTTGAAAAAAGAAAAATAGAATTATTCGGAGTAATAAGACTATTCCAATTATGATATTCGTGAAGAAAGAATCGCAATAAATGTAAAGAAGGAACATCTTGGATCCAGAATTGAAGGATTTGAACCAAGATTTTCAGATGGATGGGATAAGGTATTAGTATATCTGACACATAGTTTAAATGCGATAATTTGTCCTCCAAAAAGGGAAATGTTGAATGAATAGATCGTAAATTCAAATTCTGAGATTTTGGTATTTTTTTTTCTTCGAGGGAAGATACTAATCGCAGCAAGAATGGAATTTCCACAATGACTGCAAAACTTTCCAATATCATCTGAGAATAAAAATGAAAATAAAAATAATTATTGTGCCCAACGAATCGATTTTGGTTAGAATCATTAACCGAATAAATCAAATAATTCTGTTGATACATTCGAATAATTGAACGTTTCACAAGTACTGAACTAGATTTATTGTCATAACCAAAAATTTCCGTGGATTCGTAAAAAACCGAACTATTTAAACCACGATCATGAACAAATGTGTAAATATACTCCTTAAAGAGAAGCGGATATAGAAAGTGTTGTTGCCGAGATCTATCTTTTTCTAAATATCCTTGTAATTCTTCCATTTACATTTCTACTTGAACCAGAGGCGGGACCTATTTCATTTTTGGGGTTATCAAATGATACATAGTGCAATATGGTCAGAACGGGGTATGTATTATGTATATAATTACAGTAAGAAAAATATATATATCCCGCAAAAAAAGGAAACAGGGGAGTCCAATCAACAGATCTTTTTCCTCTCCTTTTCTATCCAATTGGTTTATGTTCGTTATAATTACAAGAGGGTAAAAAATCCTTTATTTTTGCAACTCGATCGCTCTTTTGACTTTGGAATAAATTTTCTTTATCAGTATACTGTTTCTTCTACACATCCGTCTCCAATCCATAATAAAGAATAATTAGGATTCATTAAAAAAAAAGAAAGAAAATCAATGGTCCACTCACAGAAGAACCCACCCTTTCCCGCATCAGGCACTAATCTATCTTTAACGTCTAATTAGATCGGGTAATCATTCAAATTAAGAACAAAAGCTCGTTGCTTTTTATTTCACCAGAATTAGAGCCATAGGGCTCTATCCATTTATTCACTAGACCCAACTGTAAATGTGAATTTTTTTTTTTCACTTCCAAACAAAAAGAAAAAAAAATTGTAACGATCCGGTAAGGATAAACTCAAAGTTCTACTTTAATTAAATAATATTTAATTAAATAATAAATTAAATAATAAAATTATAATATTTTATTACGACATGCTGTTTTTTCCATTCATTACCTTTGAGGATCAGTCGTGGTCTTATAGACTCTACCAATAGTCTGGACGAATCTGTTGCTTCATCCAAATGTGTAAAAGATCATAGTCGCACTTAAAAGCCGAGTACTCTACCGTTGAGTTAGCAACCCGAAAATAAAATAAATAGGATATATATGTAAATACGGTCAAAATAAAAAAATCAATTGATTTGCACTGCACGACCCCGTCAAAACATTGAACTAGAACAAATCGAAAAGAAAGATTTGTTTTTGTTGATCAATTAAAAACACCAAAACAAAATACCAAAATGGACAGATCGGATTAAACAACAACGGATTCCCAATAGAGATGTCAAAATTGTGACAAACCGCCATTTTATTTATCAATTTCCTTTTATTTTTCATTAAGAAAATACATCTTGTATGCCAGTAAATCCGGCAGGGCAAACCCATCATTTGACTGAAGTGAAGGAAAGAAAAAACCAATATGGGGTGGAGATAAACGTATCTATTTATCTACGATCGAATTATATTTCTTCGATGCATCATTGTCAATATGAATCCAATGTTAAGAAAACAAATTTAAATAAATCAAATAAGGACTTGTGTTGGATTGGCACAACATAAACATAAATAAGAAATTTGGATGAAAAAAATACGAAAGAGGTAAAGTAAAGAAAAAATCTCGGGTTTATTCAATCAATAGAGGTACAATAAGCAAGATGAACCCCTTGTTTGTTGGTGGATTCCCGCAACAAACAAAACAAGAAAAAAAGTAAATTAAGTATGAATACAGCAAGAAAAAGGCAAATTGTGTGTAAATAATTACACAAAGATGGATACTAGTGACCCCCCCCCCTTTTTTTATTTATTAATTTTTTGTTTTTTTTTTTTACTTTAATTAACTCGAATCGAAGTTCTTTCTTGAAATAATTCTGCCTTCCTTAAAATATCACAAACAGTTCCCGTAGGTTGAGCACCTTTTTCAAGGAAATATAGAATAAGAGGAACATTTAAATAAGTTTGATTCTTTACCGGATCGTAAAAACCTACTTTTCTAAGATCTCTTCCTTCTCTTCGGGATCGAACATCAATTGCAACGATTCGGTAGATGGCTCATTGGAATAGATGTAAATAAACAATGCCCCCCTAGAAACGTATGGGAGGTTTTCTCCTCATACGGCTCGAGAAAAAAAAGGATTCTAAATTTCTGTATATGTATATAATGGCAAATGGATCCATAAAATCATGAATTAGACTATGATTTGAGTCGTTTTTTTATTCTTCCTTACAGAAAAAAAGAAATCTCATTCGTACTCATAACTCAAGTTGGGTAATTCTGACAGAGTTCGAAGGGAAACCCTTAGACATTTATTGAGCCGTCTCTAACCTCTTTTGTTTGTCTCATCTCGAATCTATTTTTATTCCTCATTCTGATTCAATTGTTGAGACAATTGAAAATAGTGTTTACTTGTTCCGGAATCCTTTATCTTTGCTTTGTGAAATCATTGGGTTTAGACATTACTTCGGTGATCCTTACTCCTTTCAAAAGAGCAGCAACATACCTTTTTGTTTTTTGTTATTTTTTTCTATACTATAGAAATCGAATATGAACGGTAGATTTCCTTGTGATACACTTTTGATCGAAATAGTTTTACCAATTCTGAAAAATTTTACTTTTTTTTTTTCAAACTTCTTTGATTTTTCGATTTTTTTAACCTTTCGATTTATATATTGATTGAGGATATACTTACAAAGTTGGTCTAACTTATTGATAGTTACTAACCCTAGATTCTTCCCCCTGATAAACGAATCAATCCTTTCTGCTCGAGCTCCATCATGTACTATTTACTTACAACCTAACACAAATTAGGTTCCTAACAGAGCAGAACAAACTATGTCGAGCCAAGAACATCTTCATTCCTATAGAAAATGGTGGATGTAAGAATCCACAGCCGATCATGTCCTTCAAGTCGCACGTTGCTTTCTACCACATCGTTTCAAACGAAGTTTTACCATAACATTCCTCTAATTTTATTTCAAACCGGTATGTAATTGATTCAATATGGAATCATGAATAGTCATTGGCTCAACCGGTGTGTGTATACCGGTATATAATAGTACATACTTTTTATCTATCTATCTATGGATAGATAAGTATTTATCCGGAGAAGGCTCAGCAAGGATCCAATTTATTTAACTCTATATTCTATCATATGAATGAAACATATTTCTAAAAAAGACGAATAAATAAGTTTGCTTAAGACTTATTTACATCTTAAAAAGATTGTTCGGGACGATCAATTATGAAGGATCCATTTTTCTCGAACAAATAAACTATAAACCTCAAAAGAAGAACCTTTAATATTAATAGATTTGCAATCCCGGAAAAAAATAAATTATTAATAAAACTTTTTTTTTATACAATACAGATTTTGTTTTACTTGAGGTTCAAGAATTTTTCTTTTCCATCAATTCCATAAAGTCAAGTAGATGCAATATACGAATTTCCCCCCAATCGCTACATTACATTGATTTACAATTATTCATTTGAACCGGATAAGATATAAGATGAACCAGATAAAATACAAAAAAATGGGGTCCAGATCAATTCGTTTTTACTATTTTTTTCCCACACCTGCTTTAGAAGTTTTAAGACCAGTGATGAAATTAGTACCAAAAACTCCCTACTCTTTAGTCTCCACATAGACTGTGGAATTGGGATACCCCATTTATTTACTTTAGGCTTTTTACCCTTGGTAAGGGAATAAAGAGGCCTTTCTTTCATTCACATTTCGATTCAGAATGCTTCATGTGAGAATTGACATTTCATACATAGATATGGGACATAAAGTTTCCATAAGTAACTAACTTTAAAATGAATATTGAGTAGTACGAGCATATCCTGAATGTGAATGATAAACCCAGAATTTTTTTTGAATAAAAAAAAAGATATTTATTTCCACCCACATTTGACACTTGATTACGTTTGTGAGAAACCAAACGAAAGAAAAAATATGATTCTAAGAATCATTCTTAGAATTCAGAACAAACGATTGTTCTCGTTAACAATTTTATGTTTCATGTGGGATACAATGTGATCCCATCTTTCGTTTCTGATGGAAACGATCTGGGACGGAAGGATTCGAACCTCCGAGTAACGGGACCAAAACCCGCTGCCTTACCGCTTGGCCACGCCCCATTTCGAATTTCTATTCGACACTAATAAACATTAATATTGGTATTGGTTATTCGTCAATCCCAACCCAATAAATACATTGGGAATATATTGTTGCTAGGATTCAACACATGTAGATATAGAATCAAAAAAATTCATTGATCATTACATGGAATTCAGTTAAGATATTGTATAAAAATGGAATTCCTTGTATTCTCATTTGAGAATGGAAGGAAGGATTTTTATTTGGGAGAGTTCGAAGAAAAAGAAAGATTTTTTGACTTATCTTTTTTTTCCCTTATAAAAAAAAACTCAATCAGAATAAAATTATCTAATCTACAAGAACGAAGTTTTGTTATGTTTAATATCTTTAGTTTAATCTGCATCTGTCTTAATTCTGTCTTTTATTCGAGTAGTTTTTTCTTCGCCAAATTGCCCGAAGCTTATGCCTTTTTAAATCCAATCGTAGATGTTATGCCTGTCATACCTGTACTTTTTTTTCTCTTAGCCTTTGTTTGGCAAGCCGCTGTAAGTTTTCGATGATTTAATACTCTGCTAAATTCATGATTTATTCGATAAATAAAAATTCGAAAAATTGATAAGACCAGATAAGTCTTATATTATGAACCCTCGATTCAAAAATATAAATTCTTGTATATTGAATAACCACGGCGATGAATTTTGATCAGCTTATTTCCTCGCTCTCACCTTACAGTGAGCAAAGATTTTATTAGGTTGCCTACAATACCTAATCATATGACAAGAAATTTTTGATAACGAAGGGATCAAAATCTTATTCCAAAGAAATTCGTGAAAATGACTTTCTTTTCAAAAAACACTTCATTTTTGGGGGGGTGTCATGTCAAAACAAAATAGTGTATGTGGTAAAAAATAAGTAATCTATTCCCTTTTTCAAAAAAAAAAAGATCTTGGAGATTGTGTAATGCTTACTCTCAAACTATTCGTTTATACAGTAGTGATATTCTTTGTTTCTCTCTTCATCTTCGGATTTTTATCTAATGATCCAGGGCGTAATCCTGGACGTGAGGAATAAAAAAAAGATATTTTTAGTTTTTCCTGCTTTTTCTAAATTTTTTTCTTATGATTTTATGTATTCCATACATTTACCTATGATAGAATCAAGGGATCGAAATTCCTTCGAATTCGAAAGTCTCAAGTAATCAGAAGAAGCGGAGAGAGAGGGATTCGAACCCTCGGTACGAATAACTCGTACAACGGATTAGCAATCCGCCGCTTTAGTCCACTCAGCCATCTCTCCCCATCCCCATTTAAAAATGGAAAATTTTTTATGTGATGTGACACGTGAAGTAAAGATTGATAAAAACCTTCGTTTTCCTTTTTTATTTATCTATTATATTTTTTTTTTATATATATTCTTTTATTTATATTCTATAAAATTATATTATTTATTTATAATTATAATAAATAAATAAAAATTATATATTATTATATATTATAAAGTATAAAGTTATATATTATTATATATTATAAAGTATAAAGTTATATATTATAAAGATATAAGTAAAGATATAAGATTATATAAAAAGATATAAAATAAAGATATATAAAATATTATAATGTTTATTTATATAACAGTTTATTTATATAACATATATAAATGAACATTATATATAATATAACTTATAAGTTATTTTATTATAAACTTATAAAGATATATAAAAGAAGAAATTTTAAGAAGAAATTTGATCAGGAATTAAATTTAGATAATGATTCGAAACGGATATCCCCAATAGAAAAATACCCTACTTCTTTTATTTTGTATGAAAGGTTTATTCACCCGGCTTGGTTTAAGTACTGGCCGGTCCAGGCCAGTATTTCCATAGAAAAAATGATTTAATAATGATTTGATATCAATCAAAAATACTTGTTGAAGTGTCATTTCTTATTATTAAGTATTAATATTATTACTTAATATATATTAATACTTAATAATATATATATATATTTATTTTCTTTTTTTCTTTTTATCAATTTATTACTTACTGGAAAAAGAAACTGGAATAAAAAAAAACATATATATGTACATAATATATATATATATATTATGTACATATATATGTACATATATTAAACATGTACATATATATGTACATATATTAAACAATAAAAACAATAAAAAATATTAAAATTAAAAATAAAAAAAAAATATAAAATATTAAACACACATATTTATAAACGTAGTTATAATATAACTCATTTGTTTGTTCAAGAGACAAGCTTTATTTGAACAATTGAGATCCAATTGACCCGAATTCTTAATTCATAAGTAAGATCTGGCAGTTGAAAGAGAAGTTGAAAAAAAAAAGGAACCATGTATGCAGATTTAATCCTTTCTATGATCCAGCTTCAATGATTCTTTCAGATCGGGACTGTCAGTAATGACTTCCTATCAAACGAAAAGAAAAGTATAATATAACTATAACTTTTTTTATGTTATTTAATTTAAGTAAGCTTTCTGCTCTTCGCCGCCTATTTAAGTCCCCGGCGGGACGAAGTGTCAACGCTAGAATTTTAATGATTCTGGTGCTATCTTGATTGCGCCTCACTCTTTTGTTCGACAAATGGTCCATTCATATACAATAATAAATATGTAGCGGGTATAGTTTAGTGGTAAAAGTGTGATTCGTTCTATCAAAAACTTAAATAGTTAAGGGGTCTTTCAGTTTTTTTCATATTCCGATCAAAAACTTTATTTCTTAAAAAGGTTTAATCCTTTACCTCTCAATAGCATATTTGAGGAAGAATATACATTCTCACGATTTGTATCCAAAGGCCAATTAGAAATTGAATAAAAAAGATTGGATTATGG